AACAATAACATTAATAATTAAATATTCAACTTATTAGAAATTATATACTAAATATATCACTATAAATACATATTAATCCTATAAAATAATTTATCTAATTATTGTTTTATTCATTTATATGATTAGAATATTATTTTAAATTAAATTTTTTTATTTATATGATTTCAACAATTAAAATTTTATACTTAACTACCCAACATTACAATTATATATAATTGGTATATCATTGGTATAATTTTTTTGGTCCTCTCGTACTAAAAAAAATAATTTCAATATTCTAACACTTATATTAGATATGGACCGAACTGTCTCACGACGTTCTGAACCCAGCTCACGTATCGCTTTAATAGGCGAACAGACTTACCCTTAAAACATACTACTGCTTTAGGATGCGATAAGCCGACACCGAGGTGCCAAACCTTTTCGTCAATATGGGCTCTCGGAAAAGATTAGCCTGTTATCCCTAGAGTAACTTTTATCCGTTAAGCGATAATTATATCACTAAATAAAATTATCGGATCATTAAGACCGACATAATAATATCTCTGTTTGATTTGTAAATCTTACAGTTAATTATATTATATCTTTATATTATAAATATAACATTGTACTCCTCCGTTACTATTTAGGAGGAGACCGCCCCAGTCAAACTATCTCATAAATACTGTTTAAAAATTTGTTATAAAATTTTTTATAAGAATTTATATATATAAAAAATGGTATTTCATTTATAATTACATTATTTCCTAAAAAATAATATTTATATTTCCCATTTATTCTATGTTTTATATACATAGTTTCAATATCTATTAATAGTAAAGCTTCATAGGGTCTTTCTGTCCTAATATAAGAAATCTGCATCTTCACAGATATTTTTATTTCATTAAGAATTTTTTTAAGACAGCATTTAAGTCGTTACACCTTTCATGCAGGTCGGAACTTACCCGACAAGGAATTTCGCTACCTTTGGACCGTTATAGATACAGCCGCCGTTTACTATAGCTTATATATATATTATAATTTTAATTACATATATAATTTAACATAATAGCACTGGGCAGGTGTCAATCTTTATACATCATTTTTCAACTTTGCAAAGATCTGTGTTTTTGATAAACAGTCGCTTAAATATGTTATTTTAAACTAAAAAAGTATCTTTTATCCCTAAGTTACAAGATAAATTTGCCGAGTTCCTTAAAAAAATTTCACTCAACTTCTTAATAATATATACTAATTTACTAGTGTCAGATTACGGTACGAATATATAATAATATATATATTATTAATTTTTATATAATATATTATAAATAAATAATATACTAGTCTTAAAATATATTTATTATATAGTATAAGAATATTAACTTATTATCTATTAATTACACATTACATCTCATTTTAAGATTCGACTAACCCTATTAAAATAAATTATAAATAGGAATCCTTAAATTATAGAAGTATTGGATTTTTACCAATATTTACATTACTCAAATTAGCATTATCACTTTTGATTTTTTTATTTTAACTTACGTATAAATAAATTTTAGTCAAAACGCTCTTTTACCAATTTAATATTTAATATTAAATTTTATAATATCGATAATTAATTTATTTTCGATTATTTTAGGACTAAAATTATTAAATTAATGAGCTTTTACGCACTCTTTAAAAGATAACTGCTTCTAAGTTTACTTTTTAATTATCATTATAATTTTACATCCTTTTTAAAACTTAATTAATATTTTAAAATCTTAATTTATAATTCGGGCTGTTTCCCTTTTGAAAATAAAGCTTATCCCTTATTTTCCAATAACATATATATTTTATTAAATAAAATTCTTAAATTATTATTATTAATATTAATTATAAAAATTAATTTAATAATAAAAGAGTTTTACATTTATTTATATATAAATACTATACTTACATATATTTCAAAGAGAACCAGCTATATTCAAATTCGATTGGCATTTCACCTCTAATTACATTTCATTCGATACTTTTGCAACAGTAACCGATTCAAACTATAATTTAATTTTATTTAAATTTAATTTTAAACATAATTAGATCATTTGATTTCGGGTCTATAATAAATAATATTAAATATATTAAACGTTTATTTAAAGTATAATAAACTCGCTTTCACTCCGGCTCCATTAAAATAACTTAACCTAATAATATACTATTTATTATAACTTGCTAATTCTTTCTTCAACAAGAATATAATAAAATAAAAATTTATTTTATTATAATTTATTAAATTTAAAATTCAGGCTCTTTTTCACTATTTTTTCAAAATTCTTTTCATCTTTCCCTCACGGTACTTTTCTCTATAAACTTTTATTATATTAAATTTTATAAGGTGATTCTTATTTAAATTATAATTATTTTCATATAAAAAATATTTTTATATTACTTTTAAAATTTTATTATTATAATTAATATTACATATATTATATGTTTTAATTTATATTCCTTTTCGCTCGCCACTACTAAGGAAATCGTTGTTACTTTTTATTCCTTTAAGTACTAAGATGATTCAGTTCCTTAAGTATTTTTAAAAAAATTTATTAAAAAATTATATTTTATTCAGATACTTTTATAATATTTTTATTTATAAAAAATTTTATATATATTTATTTCTTATTATATTATAAAAATTTCGTTAATATATATAACGTCTTTCTTCAATAATAAAAGTCCTAGACATCCTTTTAAATTTATTTTATATACTTAATTATATATTTTTATAATATTATTTTCTAAATTAATAATAATCCATATAAGCGAAAAACGGAATTGAACCGATTACCTTCGGAGCATGAATCCGACGAACTTTCCATATGCTCTATTTCGCTTTTAATAATACATAAACTTGAAAAGAATTGAACTTTTATTTTATAATTCGTACTTATATATTTTATCCTTTAAATTACAAGTTTTATATTATATATACAATATAAGTAATTAACTTAGAGGTAAAGTTTCTGCTTTACATACAGAAAATCATTGGTTCGAATCCAATATTACTTATAAATCTATAATTTAATGGATAAAATAAAAACCTTCTAAGTTTTATATGTAAGTTCAAATCTTACTAGATTTATATAATATATATATTATGAATATGGCGAAATTAGGTAAACGCACTAAATTTAGAATTTAGTTTAATTTAAATATTAAGAGTTCAAATCTCTTTATTCATATATATACTTCTTAAACTAGGATTGAACTAGTATCTTTCGGTTAACAGCCGAATGCTTTAACCATTAAGCTATTAAGAATTATTATATTATATATTATAATATATATATATAGGGAATATAGTTTAATGGTAAAATCTTATTGTTGCATAATAAAGAAAATAGTTCAATTCTATTTATTTCCATATATTCTATAAATGTTTATACTATATATTTAAAAATTATATAATATTATATTGCGAGTTTGATCCTGGCTCAGAATGAACGCTAGAAATATACATTACACATGCAAATTTATGATAATATCATAGTGTATAAGTGAGGTTATATAAATTTTTAATTTTAAATTAATTATAAAATTATTATATAATAATTAATAAGCGCATATTTTATATTTTATTAAAATAGTACTATATTAAAAATTATTATTGTTTAAAATAAAATTTATATTTGATTAACTAGTTGGTAAAATAAAAGTTTACCAAGGTGAAAATCAAAAATTGGTTTGAAAGAATGTACAATCACGTTAGGATTGAAATAAAGCCTAAATTTTTTTATAAAAATCAGCAGTGAGGAATTTTTTGCAATGAGCGTAAGCTTGACAAAGTAATATTTCTTTAAGGAAGACAGTATTATTAATAATATTGTAAACTTTATATTTTTATTTTTAAATATTGATAAAAATAAAAAATAGTATTGGCTAATTTCTGTGCCAGCAGCAGCGGTAATACAGAAAATGCAAGCGTTATTCATTTTTAATTGGCGTAAAGCGTTTTAAGGTGATATATTAATTTTAATTTTAAAGATTCAATTTAAATTTGAAATATAAAATTTAATAATAATATAATAGAGTATTATAAAAGTATTAAGAATTTTTTGAGAAGTGGTGAAATGCAATGATACAAAAAAGAATACCAAAGGCGAAAGCATAATACTATATAATTACTGACACTTATAAACGAAAGCTAAGGGAGCAAATAGGATTAGATACCCTAGTAGTCTTAGCTGTAAACTATGAATATTTTATATTTATATTAGATATAAATATAATAACTAACGTAATAAATATTCCGCCTGAGTAGTATATTCGCAAGAATGAAATTTAAAGGAATTGACGGGAGCTTATACAAGTGGTGGAACATGTGGCTTAATTCGATGCAACACGAAAAACCTTACCAAAATTTAACAATATTTTATTATTAAGAAATTAATATTTTATTAAAATATATAGGTAGTGCATGGCTGTCGTCAGTTCGTGCTGTGAAGTGTTAATTTTAGTATTATAACGAACGTAACCTTTTATAAAAAAAAATTTTATAGTATAATTATTATTATATTAATAATTACAGGAAGTAAAGATTACGTCAAGTCATTATGCTCCTTATATTTTGGGCTGCTCACGTGTTACATAGAATATTACAATAATTTTATTATATGTAAATATAATATTTAAAAAATATTTATAGTTCAGATTATAAATTGAAACTCATTTATATGAAGATGGAATCACTAGTAATCGCTAATTAGAATTGTAGCGGTGAATATGTTCTTAAGCTTTGTACACACCGCCCGTCACATCTAAAAAATAATAAATTATATAAAAATTATTTAATAATAATAATATATAATTTTATAATTTAGATGAAGTCGTAACAAGGTAGCCGTACTGGAAGGTGTGGCTGGATAATATAAAATATAGGTTGTATTATTTAATATATTTAAAAAAAAAATTTAAAATGATATTGATATATATATTTAAATTATTAAAAATATATTTTAAATATGAAATATATAGATTAAAATAATAGTAATACACATTAATATTAATATAATTAAATATTATTTTAAATTAGAGGTTTTTAGTTTAATGGTAAAACATACCCTTGATAAGAGTAAAATTTTAGTTCAATTCTAAAATAACCTAAAAAAACATAAAGGCACCCTAAAATTATTTATTATATTTTTAGGGTGCCTTTATGTTTTTTTAGGTTATTTTAGAATTGAACTAAAATTTTACTCTTATCAAGGGTATGTTTTACCATTAAACTAAAAACCTCTAATTTAAAATAATATTTAATTATATTAATATTAATGTGTATTACTATTATTTTAATCTATATATTTCATATTTAAAATATATTTTTAATAATTTAAATATATATATCAATATCATTTTAAATTTTTTTTTTAAATATATTAAATAATACAACCTATATTTTATATTATCCAGCCACACCTTCCAGTACGGCTACCTTGTTACGACTTCATCTAAATTATAAAATTATATATTATTATTATTAAATAATTTTTATATAATTTATTATTTTTTAGATGTGACGGGCGGTGTGTACAAAGCTTAAGAACATATTCACCGCTACAATTCTAATTAGCGATTACTAGTGATTCCATCTTCATATAAATGAGTTTCAATTTATAATCTGAACTATAAATATTTTTTAAATATTATATTTACATATAATAAAATTATTGTAATATTCTATGTAACACGTGAGCAGCCCAAAATATAAGGAGCATAATGACTTGACGTAATCTTTACTTCCTGTAATTATTAATATAATAATAATTATACTATAAAATTTTTTTTTATAAAAGGTTACGTTCGTTATAATACTAAAATTAACACTTCACAGCACGAACTGACGACAGCCATGCACTACCTATATATTTTAATAAAATATTAATTTCTTAATAATAAAATATTGTTAAATTTTGGTAAGGTTTTTCGTGTTGCATCGAATTAAGCCACATGTTCCACCACTTGTATAAGCTCCCGTCAATTCCTTTAAATTTCATTCTTGCGAATATACTACTCAGGCGGAATATTTATTACGTTAGTTATTATATTTATATCTAATATAAATATAAAATATTCATAGTTTACAGCTAAGACTACTAGGGTATCTAATCCTATTTGCTCCCTTAGCTTTCGTTTATAAGTGTCAGTAATTATATAGTATTATGCTTTCGCCTTTGGTATTCTTTTTTGTATCATTGCATTTCACCACTTCTCAAAAAATTCTTAATACTTTTATAATACTCTATTATATTATTATTAAATTTTATATTTCAAATTTAAATTGAATCTTTAAAATTAAAATTAATATATCACCTTAAAACGCTTTACGCCAATTAAAAATGAATAACGCTTGCATTTTCTGTATTACCGCTGCTGCTGGCACAGAAATTAGCCAATACTATTTTTTATTTTTATCAATATTTAAAAATAAAAATATAAAGTTTACAATATTATTAATAATACTGTCTTCCTTAAAGAAATATTACTTTGTCAAGCTTACGCTCATTGCAAAAAATTCCTCACTGCTGATTTTTATAAAAAAATTTAGGCTTTATTTCAATCCTAACGTGATTGTACATTCTTTCAAACCAATTTTTGATTTTCACCTTGGTAAACTTTTATTTTACCAACTAGTTAATCAAATATAAATTTTATTTTAAACAATAATAATTTTTAATATAGTACTATTTTAATAAAATATAAAATATGCGCTTATTAATTATTATATAATAATTTTATAATTAATTTAAAATTAAAAATTTATATAACCTCACTTATACACTATGATATTATCATAAATTTGCATGTGTAATGTATATTTCTAGCGTTCATTCTGAGCCAGGATCAAACTCGCAATATAATATTATATAATTTTTAAATATATAGTATAAACATTTATAGAATATATGGAAATAAATAGAATTGAACTATTTTCTTTATTATGCAACAATAAGATTTTACCATTAAACTATATTCCCTATATATATATATTATAATATATAATATAATAATTCTTAATAGCTTAATGGTTAAAGCATTCGGCTGTTAACCGAAAGATACTAGTTCAATCCTAGTTTAAGAAGTATATATATGAATAAAGAGATTTGAACTCTTAATATTTAAATTAAACTAAATTCTAAATTTAGTGCGTTTACCTAATTTCGCCATATTCATAATATATATATTATATAAATCTAGTAAGATTTGAACTTACATATAAAACTTAGAAGGTTTTTATTTTATCCATTAAATTATAGATTTATAAGTAATATTGGATTCGAACCAATGATTTTCTGTATGTAAAGCAGAAACTTTACCTCTAAGTTAATTACTTATATTGTATATATAATATAAAACTTGTAATTTAAAGGATAAAATATATAAGTACGAATTATAAAATAAAAGTTCAATTCTTTTCAAGTTTATGTATTATTAAAAGCGAAATAGAGCATATGGAAAGTTCGTCGGATTCATGCTCCGAAGGTAATCGGTTCAATTCCGTTTTTCGCTTATATGGATTATTATTAATTTAGAAAATAATATTATAAAAATATATAATTAAGTATATAAAATAAATTTAAAAGGATGTCTAGGACTTTTATTATTGAAGAAAGACGTTATATATATTAACGAAATTTTTATAATATAATAAGAAATAAATATATATAAAATTTTTTATAAATAAAAATATTATAAAAGTATCTGAATAAAATATAATTTTTTAATAAATTTTTTTAAAAATACTTAAGGAACTGAATCATCTTAGTACTTAAAGGAATAAAAAGTAACAACGATTTCCTTAGTAGTGGCGAGCGAAAAGGAATATAAATTAAAACATATAATATATGTAATATTAATTATAATAATAAAATTTTAAAAGTAATATAAAAATATTTTTTATATGAAAATAATTATAATTTAAATAAGAATCACCTTATAAAATTTAATATAATAAAAGTTTATAGAGAAAAGTACCGTGAGGGAAAGATGAAAAGAATTTTGAAAAAATAGTGAAAAAGAGCCTGAATTTTAAATTTAATAAATTATAATAAAATAAATTTTTATTTTATTATATTCTTGTTGAAGAAAGAATTAGCAAGTTATAATAAATAGTATATTATTAGGTTAAGTTATTTTAATGGAGCCGGAGTGAAAGCGAGTTTATTATACTTTAAATAAACGTTTAATATATTTAATATTATTTATTATAGACCCGAAATCAAATGATCTAATTATGTTTAAAATTAAATTTAAATAAAATTAAATTATAGTTTGAATCGGTTACTGTTGCAAAAGTATCGAATGAAATGTAATTAGAGGTGAAATGCCAATCGAATTTGAATATAGCTGGTTCTCTTTGAAATATATGTAAGTATAGTATTTATATATAAATAAATGTAAAACTCTTTTATTATTAAATTAATTTTTATAATTAATATTAATAATAATAATTTAAGAATTTTATTTAATAAAATATATATGTTATTGGAAAATAAGGGATAAGCTTTATTTTCAAAAGGGAAACAGCCCGAATTATAAATTAAGATTTTAAAATATTAATTAAGTTTTAAAAAGGATGTAAAATTATAATGATAATTAAAAAGTAAACTTAGAAGCAGTTATCTTTTAAAGAGTGCGTAAAAGCTCATTAATTTAATAATTTTAGTCCTAAAATAATCGAAAATAAATTAATTATCGATATTATAAAATTTAATATTAAATATTAAATTGGTAAAAGAGCGTTTTGACTAAAATTTATTTATACGTAAGTTAAAATAAAAAAATCAAAAGTGATAATGCTAATTTGAGTAATGTAAATATTGGTAAAAATCCAATACTTCTATAATTTAAGGATTCCTATTTATAATTTATTTTAATAGGGTTAGTCGAATCTTAAAATGAGATGTAATGTGTAATTAATAGATAATAAGTTAATATTCTTATACTATATAATAAATATATTTTAAGACTAGTATATTATTTATTTATAATATATTATATAAAAATTAATAATATATATATTATTATATATTCGTACCGTAATCTGACACTAGTAAATTAGTATATATTATTAAGAAGTTGAGTGAAATTTTTTTAAGGAACTCGGCAAATTTATCTTGTAACTTAGGGATAAAAGATACTTTTTTAGTTTAAAATAACATATTTAAGCGACTGTTTATCAAAAACACAGATCTTTGCAAAGTTGAAAAATGATGTATAAAGATTGACACCTGCCCAGTGCTATTATGTTAAATTATATATGTAATTAAAATTATAATATATATATAAGCTATAGTAAACGGCGGCTGTATCTATAACGGTCCAAAGGTAGCGAAATTCCTTGTCGGGTAAGTTCCGACCTGCATGAAAGGTGTAACGACTTAAATGCTGTCTTAAAAAAATTCTTAATGAAATAAAAATATCTGTGAAGATGCAGATTTCTTATATTAGGACAGAAAGACCCTATGAAGCTTTACTATTAATAGATATTGAAACTATGTATATAAAACATAGAATAAATGGGAAATATAAATATTATTTTTTAGGAAATAATGTAATTATAAATGAAATACCATTTTTTATATATATAAATTCTTATAAAAAATTTTATAACAAATTTTTAAACAGTATTTATGAGATAGTTTGACTGGGGCGGTCTCCTCCTAAATAGTAACGGAGGAGTACAATGTTATATTTATAATATAAAGATATAATATAATTAACTGTAAGATTTACAAATCAAACAGAGATATTATTATGTCGGTCTTAATGATCCGATAATTTTATTTAGTGATATAATTATCGCTTAACGGATAAAAGTTACTCTAGGGATAACAGGCTAATCTTTTCCGAGAGCCCATATTGACGAAAAGGTTTGGCACCTCGGTGTCGGCTTATCGCATCCTAAAGCAGTAGTATGTTTTAAGGGTAAGTCTGTTCGCCTATTAAAGCGATACGTGAGCTGGGTTCAGAACGTCGTGAGACAGTTCGGTCCATATCTAATATAAGTGTTAGAATATTGAAATTATTTTTTTTAGTACGAGAGGACCAAAAAAATTATACCAATGATATACCAATTATATATAATTGTAATGTTGGGTAGTTAAGTATAAAATTTTAATTGTTGAAATCATATAAATAAAAAAATTTAATTTAAAATAATATTCTAATCATATAAATGAATAAAACAATAATTAGATAAATTATTTTATAGGATTAATATGTATTTATAGTGATATATTTAGTATATAATTTCTAATAAGTTGAATATTTAATTATTAATGTTATTGTTGCTAAAGTAGCTTAATTGGTAAAGCAACTGATTTGTAATCAGTAGATTATGAGTTTAAATCTCATCATTAGCTTTTTTATTTTTGTATATTTTTAAGTATTATGAAATTAAAATTATTATTAAATCTTTATAATTTAAATTATAAAAATCAATATAAAAATAAAATAAATTTTTATTTAATAAGAAATGGATTAAATAAATATTTAATAAAAAAATTATCTTGTAATCTTTTCTTATATGTTTTTATATATAAATTTAAATTATATTCTTTAAAAATTTTAAATATTTTAAAATTCCCAGATTGGAGTTTTTTTGATTGTCCATATATTAATTATGATAATATTATTTATTATTCTTCAATTTTAAAAAATAATAATTTAATTAAATATTTAAAAACTAATTTACATATAAATTTTTTAAATAGTATTATTATAAAAACTAATTCTGTAGATGTAATTTTTGATAGTATTTCTGTATTACATACTACTCAATATTTTTTTAAAAAAATCGGTATAATTTTTTTACCTTTATTTGATGTTATTTTTAAATATCCTATTTTAATTAAAAAATATTTAGGTACTGTAGTTTCTTATAAAGATAATTTTTTTGCTAATATTAATTCTATTATATTTAGTGAAGGATCATTTTGTTATATACCTAAGTATGTTAAGTGTAATTTAAATTTATCTACTTATTTTAAAACTACATCTTATGATTTTGCTCAATTTGAACGTACTTTATTAATTATAAGTGAATATTCTCAAGTTACATATTTAGAAGGGTGTACAGCTTTAATGTATAAAGAATCACAATTACATGTAGCTATTGTAGAAATTATTGTAAAAAATTATGGTTATGTAAAATATTATACATTACAAAATTGGTATAAAGGTGATTATTTAGGAAATGGTGGATTATATAATTTTACAACTAAACGGGGTATTTGTTTAAATAATGCTAAATTAGATTGGATACAAATTGAATTGGGATCTATAATTACATGGAAATATCCTTCTACTGTTTTAAAAGGTAATTTTTCTATAAGTAATTTTTATTCAATTTCATTTATATCAAATATGCAAATAGCTGATACAGGAAGTAAAATGTATCATATAGGATCTTATACTAAAAGTTATATATTTTCAAAAAGTATATCATTAAATAATTCATTAAATATTTTTAGAGGATTAGTTTATATTAAACCAAGTTCGTATAAATCCTATAATTATACTGAATGTAATTCATTAATATTTGGTAATAATTCTATGACTATTACAATCCCTTATATAAAAAATTATAATTTTACTAGTGTTTGTAAACAAGAGGCATTTATTTCTAAAATTGAAATTATGTATTTATTTTTATTAATGCAACGTGGATTATCAATATTCGATGCTATATCATTATTAATTGTAGGATTTTGTTCTGAAATTTATAATAAATTACCTTTTGAATTTAATTTAGAGATACCATTATTATTTTTATTAAAAATTAAAGATATGTTTAAATATTAATATTAAATTTTAAAATTATAAATTAAATAAATGATAAAAAATAATATACAAAAAAATAATAATCTTCATTTATATATTAATAAGTATAATAAATTATTAATGTATAATTGGTATTGTAAAAATATGAATAATAAAATTAAATATAAAATTTATAAGAAATATATTGTAATTATAAAAAAATTAAGATATTTAAATATTATTTTATAATATTGTATATAATTATGATTATTTTAAATACTATTAAATATTATTATATTAAAAATTTAAAATATATACATTATAAATATAATAGTAATTTTATATTAAAAAAAAATATTATTATTAAATGTATTTATTATGAATATATAAATAATATATTATTACATATTTATTATTTTAAAGGTATATTAATACAATATATAAAAAAAAATAATAGTATTATTATATTAAAATATGATAATATTTATAAAGATATTATTTTATTATATTGTAATTTAAATACTAATAATTTAATAAATATTTCAAAATTAGGAACATATAATATAAAAAAATTAAATTATTTATTATAAATTAGAAATGATATATTTAATATATCCTGTTATAAATAAACAAAATTATATAATATCAAATTTATATTTATTATTAATTATAGAAATTGTTTATTATTTAAAATATTATATATTATTATTAAATAATTATAGTACATTATTATTTGATATTAATTATTATTTTAAAATATTAGTTTTATTAACAAATATTAATATAAATTCTATAAATAATAATATTTATAATATTAATAATTTACTTAAAATAATTTTAAATATAAAAATAAAATTTAAAAATTTAAATAAACAAATATATGTTAATATATTAATATTACTATTACCTATTATATTTGAGAATAATATTATTTTAAATGGATTATGTAAAACTTGTATTCAATTATTTAAAAAAAATAATAAAATTTTTATTGTAAAATATCAAAAAAATAATAAAACTATATTTTATATTTATTTATATATTAATTTACATATTAAAATTATTTTTGAATATACAAATACTAATGAAATAAATTGTTATTTTAATAATATTAAATTTAATTTTTTAATTTTTTTATATTATATATATAATAATTTATATATAAATAAAAAAATTTTTAAATTTATGCAATATTATTATTTATATAAGAAAATTATTATATATAATTATATTCATTTAATTAATAATAAATTTATTTATAATAAAAATATTATTTATAATTTAAGTATATTTAAAATATTTATTATTAAAAATATAATTAATAATTCTCTAAATTATAATTTTATTAATAAATTATTCAATAATATATTTTATATTTTATTTTCTATAAAAATAAATTTTAATTATTATAATAATTATTATTTAGATAATTTATATAATAAAAAATATTATTCAATTATTGATTCATTAACTATATATTGTAAAAAATATATTAAAATATTACAAACTAAATTAGTTAATTATACACAAAATATATATAATAATATTAATTTATTTATTAATAATAAAAAATATATAAATATTTTATTAGAAAATATTAATATTAATCCTTTAATTCAATATACAGATCAAACTAATAATTTATCAGAATTAAATCAAAAATTTAAAATAAATATGATTACAACTGGATTAAATTCAAAGTTTATTTTGAATAATAATATAAGAGAATTACCTAGAAATATATTAGGATATATTAGTTTAATAAATACAAATGAAGGATTAACATGTGGGTTAATAAATTATTTAATTGTAAATGTTTTTTTAAATTGTAATTATAAATTAAATATTTTTTATAAATATTTATTTTATTATAAATATAATTATAAATTATCATTAGATATATTTAATAAAAATTTTTATAATATTCATTTTAATTATATATCTTTAAAAAAAAATCAAAATTTTAATAAAACAAATATTTTAAGTATACAAAAAAATATTTTTAAAATTAACAACTTTATTTCTAAATATTCTATTTATATTCCATTTAATCATTTATTATCTTTTATTGAAAATTTAATTCCTTTTGTTCATTATAATGATGCTACTAGAAATTTAATGAGTATTAAAATGCATACTCAAGTAGTTCCAATTATTTATCCTACTTTAAGCAATATTATTACTGATTATAATTTAATAATTAATAAATATTTAAATTATTTAATAATTTCTTATCAAGAAGGAATTGTAATTTATGTTTCTTATATAAAAATTATAGTTAGAGATATTTTTAATAGACAAATTATTTATTATTTAAATAATTATAAAAAATTAAATCAAGATATAATATTGTTATATAAACCAATAGTATGGGTAGGTGAAAAAGTAAATATTGGTCAAATTTTAGCAGTTAATTCAAATTTATTATATAGTGAATATAGTTTAGGTAATAATTTAATTGTAGGTTATGGTTCTTATTTTGGGTATGAATATGAAGATGCTATTATTATTAATAAAAAATTATTATATAATAATTTATATACATCTTTGCATTTTAATATTTATGATATATTATTAAATTATAGAAATAATATTCCAGAATTATGTAGTATTAATTTATCTAAAATATATCATTATAATAAGAAAAATTTAGATAAATATGGTATTATTAAAGAAGGAACATATTTATTACCTAATAATTTATTAGTATCTAAATTAATATTAACACCATTTATATTTAATAATAAAAATTTAATTAATATTATTAATTTTTTATTTGGTAATAAATTAAGAATTATAAAAAATTTACCTATAATTTCAACATATTATGATATAGGTAGGATAATTAAGATAGAAATTATACCTATATATTTATATAATAAATTAAAATCTAATTCTTATTTAAAAATAAGAATTTATGTTGGTATTCAGAAATATTTACAAATAGGGGATAAAATATGTAATAGACATGGACATAAAGGTGTTATTTCTTATATAAATGAAATAACTGATATGCCTTTTTCAAATAAAATTATACAACCAGATTTATTTATTAGTGCTATTAGTATTCCTTCTAGAATAAATATAGGGCAAATATTTGAAGGTATTTTTGGGTTAGTAAGTATTTATTCAAATTATAGATATATTATATCGAATAATTTAAATAAAAATTATTATAATAATTATATAAATATATATAATTATTATAAATATAATTTTAATAATTATTTTGATATTACTAAAGTTTCTTATACTTATAATAAATTTTATTTAAAAAATCCTTATACAGGTAGTATATTAAATAATAGTATTTGTTTAAATAATATTTATTATTATAAATTAATTCATATGGTAAAAGATAAATTTAGATATAGATTTATAGGATTATATTCTGAATTAACTCAACAACCTATAAAGGGTAATACAAAATTAGGTGGACAAAGATTTGGAGAAATGGAAGTATGGGCATTAGAAGCTTTTGGAGCTTCTTTTTTATTTAAAGAATTTTTTACATATAAATCAGATGATATTAAAAGTAGAAATTTATTAAAAAATTATTTATTTAATAATTATAAAATACAAACTACATTTATTTCTGAAACATTTAAATTAATTATTAAAGAATTACAAAGTTTAGCTATTAATATTGAAGCTTTTTGTACTTTATATGATAATAATAATTTATTAAATATACCTATTAATATTATATATTAATTATGATAATAACTAATAATATTAATTTTATAGGATTAAAATTAAATATTTTAAATCCTAAACAAATTATTAAATGGTCTTCAAATATTTATAAAAATAAAATTATTATAGGTGAAGTTTTAACTCCTGAAACAATAAATTTTAATACTGGATTACCTATTTTAAATGGGTTATTTTGTGAAAAAATATTTGATTATATATATACATGGAATTGTAATTGTAATACTCAAATATATAATATTAATAAATTTAATTTTAATTTATATTGTAAATTTTGTAAATCTAAGTTAAAAAGTAATATAAATAGAAAATATAAATTAGGATTTATATTTTTAAATATTCCAATTTTACATTTATGGTATTTAATTGGTCCTTTAAAAATAGCTTCTTTATTATTAAATAAAACTAATTATTATTTAAAGTTTTTAATTTATTATAAATATTTTTTTAATAATATTAAATATAAAAAATATTTAAATTATAATAAATTATTATCATATTATACTTATAATATATATAAGAAATATAATATAATTCAATTATTATTCGCACATAATATTTTATATACTAAATTAAAATATTTAAATTTATTAACTGAATTATTATATAATAAAGAGTTATTATTATTACATTCTAAAAATAAAAAAAATATTTATAAAAAAATTAATTTATTACATTTATTAATTATAAATAATATTAAACCTAATTGGATTTTTTTAGATCTATTACCAATATTACCTGCAGGATTAAGACCTTATTTTTATTTAAATAATAATACATATGTTATATCTATTATAAATGAAAATTATAAATTAATTATTTTACGTAATAATAGATTAAAATATTGGTTATATTTACGTAATAATATATTTTTTATTTTTGAAATTATTGAAAAACGTTTATTACAACAATTAATTGATTATTTATTACATAATAAATTAATTTTAAAAAATAATAATATGTTTTTTACATTTAATAAAATATTTAAAGGAAAATATAGTATAATTAAATATAATTTATTGGGTAAAAGAGTTGATTTTTCGGGAAGATCTGTAATAACTGTAAGCCCTAATATATTATTTAATAATATAGGATTACCTTATTATATAAGTTTAAATTTATTCAAACCTTTTTTAATTAATATCTTAAAATATAATAAAAAATTGAATATTATTTTTAAAAGTGTATTAATTAATAAAAATTATTTTATAATTAAAAAATTTTTAAATATATTATTACAAACTCAATTTATATTAATAAATAGGGCTCCTACTTTACATAGAATGAATTTACAATCATTTAGACCTATATTAACTGAAGGATATTCTATTAAATTTTATCCTTTAGGATGTAAAAGTTTTAATGCTGATTTTGATGGGGATCAAATGTCTATATTTATTCCATTAATTAAAACAACTAAATTTGAATCTAATATAAATTTAAATTTTGATAAAAATGTTATATCTCCTTTAAATAATTCAAATTTATTTAAAAATTTACAATATTTTAAAGTAGGATTATACACATTATTAAATTTATATTATATTAAATTAAATTATTGTTATTATTTTAATTATATTGAAAGTGTATATGAAATGTATAATAATAATTTATTAAATTTATTTGATTTAGTTTGGATTAAGTATATATATAATAATAATATATTTTATATATTAACTACAGTAAATAGAATTATATTAAATTTTTATATATATATATATTAATTAATGGTATTTTATATTAATTTATTTTAATATTATAACTAATATGTATTTTTATTTTTTAAATAAAAGTAAGTTAAAAATTTTAGAAACTAAATTATTATCTTTATTTAAATATAATATAAGTTCTAAAATATTACATGAATTATTATATTTAGGATATGAATATAGTTTTTTATATAATTATTCTTTAAATATTCAAGATTTTTCTAATTTTATATATTTATTAATTTTATATAAATGTAAAATAAATAATATTTATAATAATAAATATTATGAAATTCATGTTGATTATATAAATTTATTTTTAAATAATTATTATTATTTAAAAATTTTTAATAAAATTCAAACTATATTAAATATTAATTTATATTATAAAATTAATCCAATTTATTCTAATTTACATTTTTTCTTTAAAAATAAATTAAAATTAAAATATTCACAATTACAACAATTAATTGGATTTAAAGGTTATATTTCTAATATACAAGGAATTATTTATGATAAACCTATTATTAATAATTATATAAATGAATTAAATATATACGAATATATTTTATCATGTTATGGATCAAAAAAAGGAGTTATTGATACTGCTTTAAAAACAGCAGATTCTGGATATTTAACAAAACGTTTAGCAAATATAACTAATAATTTTATTATTAAAGAATTAAATTGTTATTCACCTTATTTATTTAAATATTCAATTATTATGGATATATATGGAAATATATTATTTCCTTTAAATATTTTAAATTTTAAAATATTAAAAAATAATATTTTAAATATATATACTGGTAATTTAATATATAGTAAAAATATTTATATAACTAAGTATATTTTAAATTATTTATTAACATTTAATTATAAAAATTATATTTATTTATATGTTAAATCATTATATACTTGTATATTATTAAATAATATATGTAATACATGTTTAAATTATATACATTTATATAAATATAATATTGGACAAAATATTGGAATATTAGCTAGTACTGCTATAAGTGAACCTAGCACTCAAATGGTATTAAGAACTTTTCATGTAAGTTCGGTTTTAAAAACAAAATTAAATAATAATTTATATAATAATTATTTTATATATACATATAATTTATATAAGTTTAAAAATATTAAAAAAATATTTAAATTAATTTTTAATTGTATAAATAATAAATATATAAATGTAAAATTTAATATAATTTTTAATATAAATAAATTATTAGTATATAAAAATAAATATAATAATATTATTAATAAATATAATTATTATATATATAATCAAATTATTAGTTATAATTATATAAATAATTCTATGATAAAAAATATTAAATATAATTATTTTAAATTTAATAATATGATTAAATATATTAATAATATATATAAATATTATTATAATAATATAATTCAATTATTGGTGAAAAATATATATAATAAATGGATTTTATATAATTTATATACTTGTTATTTATATTATAATTATATAAAATTATATAATTTAAATAATAAAGGGATTATTTATAATTTAAATTTATTTAAGAAATATAATTTATTATATTTAATTACTAATTATAATAATATATTTTCTTATTATTATATAATAAAAAATATATATTATAATATATATATTTCAGCTAATTTATGTATTAAAAATTATTATAATTTTATAAAATTATGAACTTATTTTATAATATTAATAATCTTAAAAATATTTATATATATTTATATAATAATTATAAATTTATTTATAAATATTTTTATAATATATATTTAAATAATATTTTTATATTATTATATAAAAATATTAATAAAATTAAATTTATAAATAAAAAAAATATTTTTATATATAAAAAATATATATATAATAATAAAAAAAAATTATATAAAGAATATAATAAAAAATTTTTATATGAATCTTTCAAATTTAATTGGTATAAATATTTAATTACAAATCAAAATTATAATTTATTTATAATTTATAATAATTATATTAAATATTTATATAAATATAATTTAAAAACTAATTTATATTTAATAAAAAATTTATTTTTTATTAATAATAATTTAATACATAATTATATATTTTATAAAAATAATTATAATTTATATAATAATCAAATAAATTTATATAATATTAAAAATTATTTTAATTTAATTTATAATAATAAAATATATAATAAAATTTTTAATATTTCTTATAATTATAATAATTTATCAAATATATTTTTAAATGATATTACTACAGGATTACAGTCAATTAATATAATTTTTGAAAATAAAAATATTAAAAATCCAATATCTTTAATATCTAAAAATGTATTTGTAATTTTTTATATAAAATATTATAATTATTTTGATTATATTATTTATATATTAAATGTATGTAATAAAAATAATATATTTTATCATAATTATAAATTAAATTTTTATTCTTATTTATTTGAAGATATTAGTTCAATTATTTATAGTGGATATTCCTTAAATACAAATTTTTATTCAATTAATAAAAATTTAAAAAAATATTTTAATTATTTAATAAATTCGATAAATATATATCAAGCTACTAAGAGTACTTATATTTATATATATAATATTTTATTAGAATCTATTTTAAAACAATATAACTATCAAAATATATATTTATCTTCTATTTATTTTGAATTAATTATTAAAAAAATGTTATCATGTGTAAAAATTATATCAAATGATACAATATTATTTAAATATAATGATAAAATTCCTTTTTATTTAATAAATATAATTAATTATTCATTAAACATTCATAATTATAATATTTATAAGTATGAACCTATTATTTTAGGAATTACTAAATCAATTATGGCTAATTCAGGATTTTTAACTAATATAAGTTTTCAAAATACGTTTAAAGTTATAAATTTAAATATTTTAAATAATAAAATTGATTGGTTAGTTGATATTAAATCTAAAATTATAATGACAGATTTATTACCTATAGGTAATGGTTGGTATAGATATTTAATTAATTGATATCATAAATAATGTTTATTAAATTTAAAAAATTATTAAAATCTAAAATTTATATTGGATATATTAATAAGAATATTCATTGTACAAATTATAAATTTATTTATAAAATTATTAATAATAAAATTTGTATTTATGATTTTACGATAATTTCTATATATTTATATAAATTATATTTATATATTTATAATATAAATTTTTTAAATCAAAAAATTTTATTTATAAATAATAATAAATATAATATTATTTTTATTAATAATTTTATTATAAAAATATGTAAATTAATGAATTATTTTTATATTTTAAAATGGATACCAGGATTATTAACAAATTGGATTATTATTAAAAAAAAAATTATTGTATATTTATGGTTAAATAAAATTTTATTTAATATATATTTTACTACTATTTTATCTAAAAAATGTTTAATATATTTAAAAAATTTATATAATAAATTATTTAAATATTTAGATGGAATAAAATATATGATAAATTTACCTAAATATATATTTTTAATGCATTTTAATAATAATATTATTATTAATGAAATTATAAAATTAAAATTAATTTTAATAAGTTTTATTAATATAAGTATGGATTCAAATTTAATTAATATAAAAATTATTGGAAATAATTTTAATTATAAATCTTTATGTTTAATATTTAAAATTATTTATACATCTATGATATATAGTAAAATTAAAAATATGTAAAAATATTTAAAATTAAAATATAATATTGATAATTAATTTTATAATTTAATATAGTAAACCAAAAATATAATAATTTTAATAATATTTTATTATAATAATTAGATAAAATATATAATAATTTTATATATTTTATATTATAAATAATTCTTGAATAATTATAATTATTTGAATTTTTACTATAAAATAATATATTTAAATTTTTAATATTTAAATATTTATATTTATTATATTTAATAATTTGAATATTTTTAAATTTATTTAATATTTTATTTTTATTTAATTTAAAATATTTATTAAATATCATTTATTTTATATATTTTATTTTATAAATATTTAAAAAAGAGAAAATGGGATTCGAACCCATGAAATATATTATTATATTTTATTGATCTCAAATCAATTACAATAAACCTCTCTGTCATTTCTCTTAATGTAATTAAATTTTATATTTTTTTATATAATATATTATAATTTTATATAAAGTTTTATTTAATTTTATACCTTGTTTTAAATATAATAATAAATTATGATATATACATGAAAATATATTTAACTTCGGAATATAAATTCCAAATTTATTCATATTATAATTTTTTTTTTTATAATTTTTAATATATAAATTAATTTTATATGATTTATATTTTGTTTTATTTTTTTTAGAAGATAAATAAATATATTTTATCATAATAATTTTTTAAAATAATTTAATCATAATAATATATATTTGTAATTAAATACAAATAATGGAAATTGAATCCATATCATTAATGTGGAAAATTAATATTTTACCTATTAAACTATATTTGTTATAATTATTTTATAATAAATAAATATTATAATTTATATTATTATTTTTATTTAAAAAATAATATAAAATATATTTATTTTGTATAAAATATTCTTTATTATAATATAATAATAAATCACTAATGGATTTATTTATAATTAATTCTAATATTCTTTTTAATGGTCTTGCCCCATATAAAGGATTATATGATATTTTTGTTAAAAGATATTTTATATTATTATTTATATATAATAAAATATTTAATTTATTTGAATATAATTTTAATTTTAATTCATTAATAAATTTATTACATATTAATAATAAATCATTAAAATTTAATGGATTAAAAATTAAAATATTAGTTAATCTATTTAATAATTCTGGTTTAAAATAATTATTTATATTTATTTTTATATTTTGTTCAATTTTTATTAAATCTTTATCTGATAAATAATCTTTATTTTGTAAATATAAACTATAATCAGTAGGACATCCTAAATTACTTGTAAATAAAATTATTGTATTAGTAAAATCTATAGATTTACCCATTGTATCAGTTAATTTTCCTTCATCTAAAATTTGTAACATTATATTATATATTTCTGGATGTGCTTTTTCTATTTCATCAAATAAAATTACTGAATTAGGTTTTTTATAAACTTGTTCAGTTAATTGTCCCCCTTCTGAATATCCAATATATCCTGGTGGAGATCCAATTAGCCTTGAAATTGAATGTTTTTCCATATATTCACTCATATCAAATCGTATTAAATCTGTTTCAGATCCAAATAATGTTTTAGCTAATATTTTTGCTAATTCAGTTTTACCTGTTCCACTAGGTCCACATAAAATCCAACTACCAATTGGCTTATTTTTTGTTTTTAATCCAATAATATTTTGTTTTATATATGGTAATATATTATTTATAATATGTGATTGACCATAGATATTATTAAATAATGAGGATTCTAATATATTTATTTTTTGTTTAGTTAATTTATTATTCTTAAATAATATTGTTTTTGATATATTTAAATATTCTGCTATAGAAGTTTTAATATTATCTATTGTTAAATTATATTTTATATTATTTATTTTAATAATATTTGATTTTGTATAAAAATAATTTAAATTAATTTTATATTCATTAATTAAATTAATTTTTGAACATGAATTTTCTAAAATAATAAAAGGAGTTTCAGGTAAAATAGAATTTTTAATATATTGTTTACTTAAATTAATTAATTCATAAATTATAAAATCATTAATATATATATTATAATAATTTATATATTTATGTATATTTTGTTTTATTATTAAAAATGTTTGTAATTTTGATAAATTATTTATTTTTATTATATAAAAAAAAGATTCAATTAATTTATAGTTTTTTAAATATATATTATATTCATTTAAAGTAATTAAATAAACAATATGAACATTTTTATTTATCATTTGATTTAATAAAATATTCAAATAATATAATTTATTATTAATATCATTAGAATTATTAATGACATTTGTAGATAATAATGTATCGAATAATTCAATATTATCTATAACTAAAATTAATTTATAAATATTATTAAAATATTTAATTATATTAATTATTTTTAAAATATAATCTTGAATAGAATTTGTTAATATAGATAAATCTAATTTTAAAACCCAAATCTCTGTATTTTTTAAAAACATAGGAATAGTTTTATTTAAAATATTATTAGCTAAAAATTTTAAAAATAATAATCCTATTTTTTTATCACTTAATATAATAGTATGTTTTTTTATTTTTAAATTTAATATTTGTAATAATTTATTATATTGATTTTTATAGAAATTTAAATTAGATTCAAAAATAGTTGGTATATTTAATATATTATATGCAATTAAATTTAATTTATTAATAATAAAATTCGGAAAAATATTTATAGAATTATTATAAATAAAACTATTATTTTGTAAAAAATTTAAATTTAAATATTTTAATAAATAATTTATTTCTTTATCCTTTTCATTTAATAATAAAAATAATAAATTTAATGAATTAGTTTTAAAATTAAAATTATTTAATTTAGTTAAAATATTTATAACTTTATTAGAAAATATAATATTTGTAACATTAGTATTATATTTATATTTTTTTAATAATATATTTAAAAATTTATCATTTAACATTTGTTTATTAATATTAAATAATTTAGTACATAAATTATTTGTTAATAATAAACTTAACATTAAATGAATTGGCATAATAAAATAATTATTAAATTTTAAAGCTATATATTCTGCTTTAATAAAAATTATTATTAATTCTTTAGTACTATAAATATTATATAAGATCATATTTAATTTAATATTTAATTATTTAATTTTTAAAAATTTTAGATTATTATGTATAATATAAATTAATTGATATATATTATAAAACATTAATTGTAATTTTTTATATAATAATATTTTATATAAAATAATTAATATAAATTTTTTATATTTTAAATAATATTTTTTATATAAAAAAGCTATAGTATAATTATAAATAATTTTAAATAATTTATTAGAATATATATAAATTATAAATATGTTTAAATTATATATATTAATATATTTTAATAATATAGAATTTAATAAATTAATATTAATATTATATGATTTAAATTTTAAATTCAAAATAGGCATTAAATTACATTTAAAATTTTTAATAAAAATTTTATATTTACATAAAATAATCATTTTATACTATATATTTATTAATATTATACACATATCCTAAAGGATTTGAACCTTTATTATAAATTTTGGAGATTTATATTTTAACATTAAATTAAGGATATAAGAAAATTTAATAATATGAATAATGAGAATTAAACTCATATTTCAATTTTGGTAAAATTGTATTTTATCATTAAATTATATTTATAATTTATAATTAATAGTATTAGAATAATAGGATTTGAACCTATATTAATGAAATCAAAATTCATTACCTTACCATTTGGTTATATTCTATTTATAATTAATATTTATTATATAAATAAGTCATTATAGCTCAATGGTAGAGCAATGGATTGAAGATCCATGTGTTATCAGTTCAATTCTGATTTTTGACATTTATTAATTAATAAAATTAAAAATGAAAATTTAATTAAATATTTATATTTATTATTTATAGTTTTTACATATATTGATTTTTTATTTTTATTTTTTTTATTTTTTAATAATATAAATATTAATATATTTATATATATCCAAATAAAAAAACGATAATATATTATATTAAAATATATAACTATTTTATATATATTTTTAAATAAAATTTTAAATAATAATTTTTTTTTATTATTAATAATCATTAATATTATTAATTTAAAATTTTTGTAATAATACCTGCTCCTATAGTTTTACCTCCTTCTCTTATTGAAAATTTCATATTTGGAATTAAAACTATATAATGATTTAATTCTATATATAAAGTTATTTTATCACCAGGTATAGCGACTTTTTGTATAACATCATTAAAATAAATATTTTTAATTAATCCTGTTACATCTACAGTATTTAAATAAAATTGAGGTTTATATCCTATAGAAAAAGGTTTATGACGACCTCCCTCTTCTTTAGTTAATATATACGTTTCTGCTACAAAATTTTTATAAACTTTAAATTTATTAGGTTTAGCTAAAATCATACCTCTTTTTATATCTTTTTTTTGTATATTTCTTAATAAAACTCCTATATTATCTCCTGATTGTGCTTGATGCAATTGTTTTTTAAACATTTCTAATCCAATAATTGTTGTTAAAATAGAAGTCTTATCAAATTTTAATATTTCAACTTCATCATTTATATTTATACATCCTTGTTCAACTTTACCAGTAACTACTGTTCCCCTTCCTATAATTGAAAATATATCTTCAATAGGCATAAAAAAATCTTCTTTTATTTTTCTAGGTGATATTTTAATATCATTAATAATATTAATTAAATTATTTAATTTTTGTATCCATATATTTGATTTAATTTTATTAAAATCTTTTTCTTTTTGAATAATATTTATTACATTTAAAGCAGATCCTGTTAAAATATGAATACAATTTAAATTAAAATTATATTTATTTAATAATTCATATATTTCTAATTTAATAAACTCAATTAATTCTATATCATCACATAAATCTTCTTTATTTAAAAAAATAATAATATTTTCTATACCTATTTGTTTAATTAATAATAAATGTTCGTATGTTTGAGGCATTATACCATCAATTATAGAAATTACTAATATAGCTACATCCATCTGAGCAGCACCTACAATCATATTTTTAATATAATCAGCATGTCCTGGACAATCAATATGTGCACAATGTTTATTTATAGTCTCATATTCTATATGTGTTGCATTAATTGTTATTCCCCTTATTTTTTCTTCAGGTGAAGAATCAATATCATTATAATTATATTTTTTTGATAATCCTTGTAAATTTAATAAATAAGATATAGCTGTAGTTAATGTTGTTTTACCATGATCTACATGACCAATAGTACCTATATTTATATGTTGTTTATTTCTTATAAATAAATTATTGTTCATATATAAAATAAATTACATAATATAAATTTTTAAACATGTATATAATATAATAATCAATATTTTAATTTATATATATACTTTTTTTTATTTAATAAATAAATATATGTTCTATTTGAAATAAATTGTTTAATTAAATTTAATTTAATTTTATATAAACTACCTTCCTTATTATAACTTAAAACTAAATGCTTACATATAATTTTATATAATAATTGAGTTTTATTTATAATAATATTATTATTTAATAATTTATATACATTAAATATAGATTGTTCATATGATATAATAATTGGAACTTTATATATAGTTGTATTAATTTTTATATTATAAAATGAAAATGGTAATAATAAATTTTTAATAGCTTTATTAAAAATTATAATTCCAGATTTTTTTGTTAATTTTTTTAAAAAATATAATATATAAACTAATAATTTAATACTTTTATTTAATTTTCCTTGTTTTAAATATTTAGCAATAAAAAATTTAAATAACATCATTTTTTTATATTTTTTTTACCCCATATTTAGATCTAGAAGTTTTTCTATTTACTACTCCAATAGCATCTAATGCTCCTCTAATTATTTTATATTTAATTCCAGGTAAATCTTTAACTTTTCCTCCTTTAACTAATACAAAATTATGCTCTTGAATTGCTTTTCCTTCTCCTGGTATATAAGCTAATATTTCAATGTTATTTGATAATTTAATTTTAGCTATTTTTCTTAAAGCTGAATTAGGTTTTTTAGGTGTTCTAATTAAAATTTTTAAAACTATACCTTTTTTTTGAGGGCATTTATTTAATAAAAAAGATTTTTTATTTTTTTTATATATATATTTTTTTTTTTTATAAATTAATTTATTTAATGTTAACATACAATTTATAAATGATTTTTAATAATATTTTTGTTTAGATAATTTACATCCATTATATGCTATTGTAGTAATATCATATAATTTTTTAATATTTAATTTTTTATTTTTATACGTAATATTTAATAATAATTTTAAAATATGAATTCTATAAAAATTAATACCATTAAAAATAATATTTATATTTAAATAATTTTTACTTATTAAATATTTAATTATATTTATTGTTAAAATATTATGAACTAAAATAGTATTTTTTAATCTATTTTTAAAAGATTTTATATGACCACAAGATAATATTTTTAAATTTTTAATATAAATAAATTTATTATTATATTTTTTATATTTAGATATTGTAACTAATGTATTTTTTAAATTTAATTTAAAATATAAAAATATTATATATTCTAATTTATTTTTAATCATAATTATTGTGTTTGTTTATGTTTTTTATTTATACAAATAATATGTAATTTTTTAAAACGTTTAATTAATTTACATTTATTACAAATTTTTTTTATTGAAACACGTTTTTTCATATATTTAAAATTTTAATTAAAATATTTAAATAATACAATTAATAATTTATTTAATAAATTTATTTTATTATTAAATATATTATTATAAATTAATATTTTACAATTTAAATATCCTAAACATTCTAATAAATTTTTTATTAATAAAAATTTTATATTTATATAATTATATAAATTAATTTTAATATTAATAACTAATTTATCTATATTAATAAAAATATATTTTAATTTATATATATTTAATAAAGAATATTTAAAATAATAAATATTATTAAAAGCATTCTCTCTAGCATAAAAAATCGCCTTATTAATATTATAATTTTTACTAATTCCTATTCCAATCCATCCACATTTATTACCTATAACTAAAATAACTTTATATCTTTTAATTCTACCTTTTTTAACAGTATAAGAAATTTTTTGAATATGAATAATTTTTTCAATAACAATATTAAATGAATTATAATTATACTTAATATCAAAATAATTTAATAAATAATTATAATATTTATAAATATAAAAATATATATAATTATTATCATAAATAAAAATATTAGATACTTTATAATTTATAAAATAATAATATAACTTAATATAAATCAATATTATATAAATATATATATAATAATTTATAAATTTATGATTATATTTTAAAAATATAATTAATAAACTTTTTATTAATATTAATATATAAATATATATATAAATATAATTTAATTTAACTAATTTTTTATTTAATTTATTATACATATTTAATTATTTAACAAAATTAATACCTAATTCTTTATATTTATTTATACGTTGTAATAAACTTATCATTTTACCTATAGTTTTTAATATAATTATATCTGTACTATATAAATATATTAAATTTTTATTTATATTAATTTTACAATTAATTAATATAGGTAATTTAATTATTATTTTATGACTATATTTTAATTGAAAAATTAAAATATTATATTTTAATAAATAATAAAATTTATAATTTACTCCTATTATATTTAAAATTAATTCATATAATTTATTATTTATGTAATTATTTAATAAAAATATATATTTATATTTAATAGGTAATAAATAATATATAATTAAAGATGAATTCTTAATAAAAAATATATAAATAAAATTTAATATATAAATATATTTATATATATTATTATTATTATATAATATAGTAATATAAATAAAATTAAAATATTTTCTATCTAAAATTAAATAAGGTATAAAATTATTATTTAATTTCTTTTTAATATTTATATATTTTGATTTCATTTTAAATGTCATTAAATTAATATATATAAAACATTAAAATACCACCTTCTTTATATTTAATTGCTGAAAAATGTGTAATAAATTTATATTTAAAAGAATATAAAATTAAAATACCYTTAAAATATTTATAAAATTTAATAAATTTAAATAAATTTTTATATTTAATATAAAATATTTGATTATATTTTAAATATATTTTTAAATAATTTAAATTTTTAAATTTATTTAAAATTATAAATATAAAATATTTATTTGAAATTATGAATATATATATTTTTAAAAAATAATTATAATAATATAATAAAATACTTAAATATAAAATATTTTTAGTAAATTTATATAATAAATAATTTTGTTTTGAATTTAATTTATATTTAAATTGATTTACAAATTTAATAATCATATAATTTAAATAAATTTTAAATTTAATTTCTTAAAATTAATATTATTATATTTTTTTAAATATTTAGATATATAATAATTACTTTTAGTTCCTATACATGACAAATTATCATTTAAAATTAATACTGCATTTTTACTAAATTTTAATGCATAATATTTTTTAAAATTTAAAAAAGTTTTCATTTGAACTAAAATACCTTTACATTTATCTGATTTTTTATACAAATTATTATTATATAATTTATATACTATTCCAATAAGAATATCACCATATTTAGGATATTTATTTTTATTTAAATTATTAATATATTTAAACTTTAATACCCCACTATTATCAATTACATCTAATATACAATTTAAAAAAATCATAAAATTTTTACAAGTTTATAAATACAATATTTACTTTTTTTAAAAAATTTAAATAATATATAATCATTATTTATTAATTCATTTCTATAATCATATACTTTAAAATATAAATTTTTTACCAATAATTTTTTATATTTTTTATTATATATATATATAGAAAAATAAATTATTTTTATATTTTTATTTAAACTTTTTATAACATATCCTATTTTATAATTCATTTTTTTTTATTTTTTATAATTTGTAATTTAAATGGTAATTTATAAGACAATTTTAAAGTTAATAAATTAATATTTTTAAAAGATATTTTACTTATTTCAAATAACAATTTTTTCTTTTTAATTTTACAAACATAAGTTAATATAGATCCTTTACCAGCCCCCATTCTAGTCTTTAAAGATTTTTTTGTTACTGATTTAATACATTTTATTAAAATATTATAATTTCCAATTTTTTTCATAAATTTATTAATAATAAATATTGAAGTATCTAATTGAACTTTAGTTATATATCCAGAAGATAATGAAATAATACCCCAATATAAATTTAAAAATTTTAAATTATATATACCTCTAACTTTTTGTCTCTGTGTCTTTTTAATAAAATATCCAATCATGATAATTATTTATTAATATATAACCATAACTTAATACCTATAATACCATATTTAGTATATATTATATCATTTATATATGTAATATTATTATTTAAAGTACTTAAAGATAATATTCCATATATATAAACATCTGTTTTAGTTTTTAAAGTATTTTTAAAACGTCCAGAAATTTTAATTTTTAATCCTTTTATATTATTAATATTTATTTTTAAAATATAATTATATAAAAATATATATATTAATTTAAAAGATTTATATTTAATATAATATAATTTTATATAATACATTAAAATATTTACATTAATAATATTTATATATTTAATTTGTATAATTAATAAATAACAATAATATAAATAATAATAATAATTTAAATAATTAATTATAATAAATAAATATTTTAAATAACTAATATTATAATTTTTATATATAAATAATAATATATTAATTTTATTTATAAAAAAATAAATATTATATTGTATAAATACATTACTATAAATTTTTTTATAATTTTTATAATTATATTTTTTATATAAATTATAATATATAAAATAAAATATTAAAATATGTATATAATAATTATATATATTATTTATATTTAAATAAAAATTAGTAATATAATTTTTTATATTAAAACCTCTAAATATTAAAGGATGTACTTTTTGTCCCATTTTTTAATTAATAGATAATTCTTTTATATTTGATTTAATAAATTTAGTAAATACAAAAGATCCTAATTTTTTAAATAATTTATATTTATTTATATAAATAGATATAAATTTTTTACCATTATATACTTTTATATATATATTTAAAAATTTTTTATAAATATAAATATTTTTATTAAAAATATGTATAATTCGTATATTTTTATTATATACTTTAGAAAAAATATATTTTTTATTAATAGAAAGTTTTAACCAATATAATTTAATCATAATACATATATATTTAATTACATGTTTTATATCCTTTACAATGTAATCCTTTTTTTGAACAAGGATATTTACGACCAATACTAGTTTTTCCTTTACCTCCTCCATGAGGATGATCACATGCATTCATAGCTTTACCTCTAACTTTAGGTCTTTTATTATAATATCTATTATATCCAGCATTTTTAATTTTATATTTATTATAATAAATATTACTATTTACTCCAATATAACAAAAACAATTAAAATTAATATATTTTAATTGTTTAGAAGGTAATTTAATACATACAAAATTTTTATAAAAAATTAAAATTTGAGCATAAGTACCTGCAGATTTTGCAAATACTCCTTTTGATCTTATTTTATTAGAAATATTATATATATATGTTCCTAACTTACAATATTTTAATTGTAAATAACTTCCTAATTTTATATTATTAATATTAGTTATATAATAAATAGAATTTAATAAATAATTATTATGTAAAATAATATATTTTTGTAAATTAATATAATTTAAAGATAAATAAATTAAACATCCAATATATGTATTTCTAAAATAATTTTTAAATTTTTTTAATAAAATAACTTTATAATTTTTATTAATATTAAAATTATCATACCAAAAATCAATTAATTTATAATTATATTTTAAATTACCTCCTCCTTTACAATATGTAATTATAGTTCCTTGATTATTTCTACCAAAACTTTTTAAATATTTATAAATATTATAATTTTTAAATTTAAATATCATTTATTTTTCTACTAATTAAAAAAAATTATATATTTTTTAAATAATTTATTATTAGTTATTTTATTAACTTTATAACATTTATAATAATTATATTTCATTATAAATTTAATAAAATACTTTATATTTATTTTTGTTAAATAAAATTTACTATATATAATACAATACTTTTTAACTAAATTTATTTTATACATAATAATATTATTCAAAATTATATTTAATAAGATTTCTTTCATAATTTTTTAATAAATATATCATAAATTATTATTAACTTAAATAATAAATATTATATAATTACATAATATTAAACTCATAATAATATATTTTTGATTAAAATTATACATTTTAAATAAATCTTTATTTAAATATTTATTTATATAATTTCCAAAAAATATTATATTTTTCTTATTACTTACTATTCCTTTAAAATATAAAATTTTATTTATCAAATCCATTAAATTCATTATTTTAAAACTTAAAAAAAAATATAAATATTTAATTAAGTATTCATACTTTAATATAATAATATTACTACGTTTATTTATTAATAAATACACATAAATTAATTGATAAGTCAAACCATTATACATAATAACATTATTAACAAAAAAAGGACCAAATACACATGCTCCTTGTTTACATATTGGAGAAGATATATTTTTTAATCTAGCTTTACCTAATCCTTTTTGAACTCTAATTTTTTTATTACTTGTATGTATTAATGATCTATGTTTAGTATGTTTAGTAATATTTTTTTTATATATTAAATAATGTCTTATTAAATAAGTAAGTAATTTATATATTTTAATATAATTATTTAAATATAATTTAATAAAAAAACTATATTTATATTTAAATGCTATATTAAATATATTATTTATATTTAATATAATAATGTACATTAATTAATTTATTTATTATAAAATATAAATAACAATTTTCAGAAAAAAAGGATTTGAACCTATACTCTTCTATCCCCAAAATAGATATGTTACCATTACACTATATTCTGTATATTAATATACTACTTTTAAGGAAAATTGAATTCCTATTTTCTTCTTGAAAAAAAGATGTCTTACCATTAAACGATAAAAGTAATAATATTATATAATATATGAATTACCTGAGATTTGAACTCAGAACCATTCGATTAAAAGTCGAGTACTCTACCAATTTAAGCTAGTAATTCTATATATTAATTAACGAATTTGACGAGAATTGAACTCGCATTCTTTATTATGACAAAATAATATTTTTACCATATTAAACTACAAATTCTATATATAGAGAAAAAGGGATTCGAACCCTTGGTATATATATATCTATTAATATACAATAAATTAGCAATTTATAACTTTAAACCCCTCAGTCATTTCTCTATATTAAATAAGTTAAATCAGATTCGAACTGATGTAGATATAATAAATCAATGGATTTACAGTCCATTCCTTTTATCCTCTCAGGCATTAACTTATAAATACATCTAAGTAGATTCGAACTACTGTTGTTCAATATATGAAAATGGATTATGAGCCCATTGCTTTCAACCTCTTAGCTATAGATGTTGTATTAGAGATAAAGGGGATCGAACCCTTACAACATATTAATGTTAATGGATTTTCAATTAATTATTTAGACTTTTAAATTATTAAAAATATTAAATATAATAAGTCGTTTGAATATAATATGTATATTACAGAATTTATAATTTAATATTAAATTTTCTTAATAATATTTTAATTAATTAATATTAACTCTATAAAATTAAAGTCCATTGTGTATACCTAATTTCACCATATCTCTATTTAATTATTTTATTAAATGATATTCAGAATCGAACTGAAATTAAATAATTTGCAATTATTTACTTTACCTAATTAAGTTATATCATTAATATTTTTTTAAAAAAGATAAATAATGAGATTTGAACTCATATTAAAGAAATCACAATTCTTTACCTTAACCATTAGGTTATATTTATCAGTTATTATATAATATAATTATATATATATAAAATATTATTTAATTTTATATTAGAAGTTATTTTTATTTTAAAATTATATATACATATTAAAAAATAATTATTATAACTATATATTTGTATATAATTATATATATATAATATATGTAAATAAATATAAATATTATATCTAAAAATTAAATTATATAAAAGTATATATTTAATCTTAGATTTAAAATAAATAATATCATTAATTTTTATTATATAATTATAATAAATTTTATTATTATTATTTATTAATATATATTTATTTCTGATATAAAATCTAGATTGTAAAATTGTCTTAAAACATCCTATATTTACTAAAACATTATCTATTCTAGATTCTAAAATATACAATAATTTTAAAAATAATAAATTTGTATTATTATTAGATATTTTTTTAAAATAATATAAATATTGATTATAAGTTATACAATAATTATAACATATATGTCTTATAAATCTTAATCTAAAATCATAATATGATTTATAAGTTAAATTTTTATAATTATTCAAAATTTTATAATTATATTTACTAGAAAAATTTAATAAAAATGGTAAATTTAATTTTTTTAAAATTTTTAATTTTGAATTTTTAAATTTTATCATAATACTTAAAAATATACAAAAATAAAAAAGCTAATGATGAGATTTAAACTCATAATCTACTGATTACAAATCAGTTGCTTTACCAATTAAGCTACTTTAGC